AAGGGTGTCTTTCGAGTATACCGAATCAGTATAGCTATTCTTCTTCTGACACAGCAACGAAATTTCACAATCAGTGGCGAGATCAAGTACTAGATAATTTCTTTCTTCTTTCCTTGTTGGTTGTCTCGATGTACTCAATAGAAAATTCCTCAAAGTTTGAGAGTATAAGAAATTTTTATAGTATAAGATGAGGCTTCTCCACATTATTAGCTTCAGACTAGAAACTGAGGATCAATTAAAATGTGAATTCGACGGATTGGTTTCTAATAATTCATGAAGGAAATTATCATATTTCTACAATTCAATTAGATGCGAAATCTAGAAATATATTTTTTGTGGTTGTCGAAGATATTTTTTGTTGGAACCTCCTCTTTTTCTTTTATTAGACACAAAAAAAGGCTCTTTCTTGGCTTAATTACAAGGATAGAGCTTTATATTAAAATTAAATATGGAAAGACAAAAAAACTGCGAAACCCTAGTTTCGAGTGATCCGATACCCTTTTTCTTCTCGTTGTAGATATTAGAAAAATGGAACCTACTACTAAATCTAATGAGTTAAAATGAAAGTCAAAAAGTAAAGGGCATTCTAAGGTCACTCTTCTTTTGTTCTAAAATGAAAATAGAACAAATTAGATACAATAAAAAAGGGGGGTTAAAATAGATATTTTTCCTATTTCTTCCATATTAATTCAAAGTTGAATGAAGTTAAACAACAAAGTTCTTATTCTTTTTTTGTTTTAATATTCATTATTATTTTCATTAGATTAGTTTACTCAACTCACAAGTTGCTCAATAAATCTGTTGATTTGGAATCACAGGATGGGTAGATGTCACAGATGATGAATTGATTTCTTCCCTATGTCACTATATTTTTCTTCGTCTGTAATGATTGATTGATGAATCAAAAATTTTCAATTGTTCAAGTGGTATTTTTGTTTATCTTCCTATTTTTTTTTCTCAAAAATGGAAACTTAGGGAAGTGCTTTATAAACATATGTATAAAAAAAAAAAGAAAATATTTCATTTAGCTTCTTTATGCCCATTATAACTAGTTATTTCGGTTTTCTACTAGCGGCTTTAACTATAACCTCAGCTCTATTTATCGGTCTGAGTAAGATACGACTTATTTGATTTGAAATTTTGAAATGAATTGGCAATTTTGGGATATTCTATAGTTCCTTACCGTGTCAATTTCCAATTCTTGGTCATTGAGATTAATGGTCAATACAGATTAATATTTAAGTATAGATATTACCTCCCCCTTTCTCTTTCAAACAAATTAAAATGATTGAAGTTTTTCTATTTGGAATCGTGTTAGGTCTCATTCCTATTACTTTGGCTGGATTATTCGTAACTGCATATTTACAATACCGGCGTGGTGATCAGTTGGACCTTTGATTAATTAACATCTCTTTGTTTATTGACCTCCTATTTCTTTGTTTTAATCCTAATCCACAGGAGGTCAAATTCATACTTTAGACTGCTGTTCAATTATTTCAGTGTCATTCTCGATCTAACAAGAATGGAAATGGAATCACGCTCTGTAGGATTTGAACCTACGACATCGGGTTTTGGAGACCCGCGTTCTACCGAACTGAACTAAGAGCGCTTAATTTTCATAAAGAATTTTACGTGACCCCAATACATCGTGCATGCATATACTATATCAATATATATTGATATATTGATATTGAGTATGTATGTCCAATTTGAATCGTGATCCCTTGTTACTGCTCATACGATAAGTAATAGTTAGGGATAGGGATGACAGGATTTGAACCCGTGACATTTTGTACCCAAAACAAACGCGCTACCAAGCTGCGCTACATCCCTTTCAATTGGTTTCCAGTGTCATTGGAAAGAATCTTTGTTTTGTTTTCTACATTTTTCTTTTCTCCGTTGATATAGTTGATATAGTTGATATATATAATATATATATATATATCAATTATCCTGTCATTTTTCTTTCTTTTTAGTTTCATATCCTATATTATAGGATATGAAACTAAAAAGAAAAATATTCTATAGAATCTATAGAATAAGAATAAAATAAGAATATTTAATTAAATAAAAAATAGAATATATAGAGTATAATAATAAAAAGAATAATCTATAATAAAGAATAGTCTATTCTATTCTAGAATATAGACTATATACTCTATATAATAATAATAGTAATTGAATTAAGAATAATCAAATTCTTATAATAATCAAAATTATAATAATAAAAGACTTATTATATTATGAAATAAAAAGAAATAGGAAATTCCCCTAAAACGGAAAAATATTTTTAGGGAATGCTCGGGCAGAAATAGACCTTTTTTTAACAAAAAAAAAGATATCTAATGAATCGTTGTACATTTCAATTTGAATTAGGAATTCTGCCGACAAATACAAGTGGTTATTAACTAAATAATCATCTGATCATATTCCTATATGTAATTATGTATTAATGTAATTATGTATTAAAAATTACAATAAAGAATAAAAAGAAGGAGGATTTTAAATGCGAGATCTAAAAACATATCTCTCCGTGGCACCAGTGGTAAGTACTCTATGGTTCGGGGCTTTAGCGGGCCTCTTGATAGAGATCAATCGTTTATTCCCAGATGCATTGATATTCCCCTTTTTTTCATTCTAGTTCTTGGCACGGGAAGGGGTGAAGAAAATTAGAGATCCAATCAAATATCTGTGATTAATCCCCTCTCTTTATTTCTTTTTTTTTTTAGAATTAGAATAGACTAAGTTAGAAAAGAGAAAGAATAAAGGTGGATTCGGCCTCAGCGAAACTCGGAATCTGGCCCAGGCTTCAATTCCATTTCTTTTAATAATAGAGTGATACCAGAAATGGAATTGCTAGGACGGGGGCAACAATATCATACAAGAGACTTAAATGAAAACTGAAATACTGTACTGTGATTCGAAATATAGTTCGAAATCATTGTATTACTTAATTATTACTGTACTATATTAATTGTAGTACTATATTAATTGGAACGAAATCTTTCATAATTTGATTTCAAATTCTCAACTTCTACTTTTTTTGTTCCTTTCTTCTTTTTCGCTTCGAATCCGAAAATAGAAGAGTTAAGTGAATCAAAAACCCAAAGGAGGTTCATGGCCAAGGGTAAAGATATACGAGTAAGGGTTATTTTGGAATGTACCAGTTGTGCTCAAAATAGTTTTAATAAGGAATCAAGAGGTATTTCCAGATATATTACTCAAAAGAATCGACACAATACGCCTAGTCGATTGGAATTGAGAAAATTCTGTCCCTGTTGTTGCAAACATATGATTCACGCAGAGATAAAGAAATAGATAAAATTGATCGCGTCTGTGTCACCCTTCCAAAGAACATTAAAAATGATCTATTTTTCATATATATTCTATAAATTATATATAGAACATTTTATAACATATATTTCACTATATAACAACATATACTAAAAAATAAATAAATAAAAAGAAAGTAAGAATATAAATAAAACAAATCCTTTTTTGTAAGAAATAGGATTTTCGGGATAGGAATAAACAAACCATGGATAAATCTAAGCGACTCTTTCTTAAATCCAAGCGATCTTTTCGTAGGCGTTTGCCCCCGATTCAATCGGGGGATCGAATTGATTATAAAAACATGAGTTTAATTAGTCGATTTATTAGTGAACAAGGAAAAATATTATCTAGACGCGTGAATAGATTGACCTTAAAACAACAACGATTAATTACGATTGCTATAAAACAAGCTCGTATTTTATCTTCGTTACCTTTTCTTAATAATGAAAAAAGATTTCTTAATAATGAAAAACAATTTGAAAAAAGCGAGTCGACCACTAGAACTAGTACTACTGGTCTTAAAAAAAAAAAATAAAGTTACTCTTCAATTGAATTCAAATTTGAATCTAAACTCAAATCAAATGTGGATTGATGTTTTGTTCGAAAACTACGACAATCCAATTTGGGTTGTTGTGTTGTAAGAAAAAAGATAATCGGTGAAGAAGAATAAATCTTTTTTTTTATTGAGCGTGGTTGCTCATTTTGATGATTTTATCATAATCATATGAATTCTATTTTATCATACAAATCTCTACTCTACTACCCTCCCGGAGTTCAGTCTCCGGGGAATTTTTATTTTATGATCTCGTTGGCAATCATAAAAAGACAATTTCCTTTTAATATTGCTATTTGTGCAACTATTTTACGATTAAGAAGCAATTGCCTCTTGTACAGATTATACATTAAATTACGATAACTATGGTATATTTTTTTTGGATTCTCACCAATTACTGCATTTATTCGACTGATCCACAAACCGCGAAAATCTCTTTTTTTCCTATCTCTATCCCGATGAGCCGAAACCAAAGCTTTTATTTTCTGTTGAGTAATAGTTCGAGTAAGTCTTGACTGAGCCCCGCAAAAGCTTGATGTAAATAAACGAATTTTTGTCCTCCGTTTCCGAACTATATATCCTCGTTTAATTCTGGTCATTGAATAAATGAGACTTTGATGAATAACTATTTGATTTCTTTTCTTTCAGTTATTCTTTTCCCCTTCCTAGTCTATTAATAACAAAAAATAGATTCTTCCAATGTATAAAATCAAAATTCCAAAGGCTTTTGCTACTATAACCAACCTTCCCAACCACGATTTTTTTCTTTTTATTTCTTATTTTTATTTCTAAGGCATTTAACCTCGAAATAAGAAATTGTATTGATACTAGGTATCAAAAAAACATAGTAAATTCTATAGAAATAGATAAAGAAATGGTGGGTTCCATCGTTTCTATAATTACTTTTTAAACGGCGAGGTCCTCTATATACACCGGAGCCCCTTCCTTCATTTAATCAATGTTATTGTTAACTTGTACAGTTCACACTCTTTGGCTCTACTCATGAAATATCTAGTAATAGGTCTTTCACAACGAAATCTAGCTATACAGTAACGGTATTTAAGTATGAAGATTAGCTGGGTAGTTGACCCTCTTAGTCCGTTCTTGCAAAAATAAGGGCATAATTTTTCCTCTTTTTAATTGAAATAGGATTTTCCCCGCTTAATGGATAACCAGTTGCTACCAATGGGGAAGTCTTTCTCATCTTAAATTACAAATTGAGGTGATTGGGTTTGCACCAATCGAAACCATAAATTTGATACACAATAGAAGAATATATATATATTTTTTAATAGATTTTTTTTTAAGTTAAGATAGTGTGAATGGAGTTCTTTCATTCATTATCTTAACCGATCACCGATACTGGAATAATTTGTTTCCTTTCTTTTGTCTTAGTCTATGATCTGAACGAGTCGCACATACACCCTAGTACACGTTCCTCGGCGCTGAGGGCATCCCCGAAGAGCGGGGGATTTCGTGACATTTCGGATTGGCTGTCTTGTGTTTCTAATAAGTTGTTTCATAGTTGGCATGGTGAGTCGTATACATAATGAGCTGGTTTAGATCAATCCTAACCCGATTTAATGAATTATTTATCTATTAATAGAAATAATTCATTAAATCGGGTAATAAGATTAAGAAGATAAAATAAAATCTCAAATCGTGTAGTTGCGGAGAATCCTTGTTGCAAATTTTTTATTCAACCGCTACAAGATCAACAATTCCGTGGGCTTGGGCTTCTGCTGCTGACATAAAAACATCCCTTTCCATGTCTTCGGATATAAGCCATAAGGGTTTGCCCGTTTTTTGTACATAAACCCTTGTGATAGTTTCGCGCAGTTTCAGTAGTTCTTCCGCTTCCAGGATAAATTCTCCCGCTTGTGCCTCATAAAAAGAACTAGCTGGTTGATGGATCATTACCCTGATGATAGAACATAATAAAGGTTTCCTCTATCTCGCACGATAAGGCGAGAGAGATAAATAATAAAAAAAAACAAACAAAGATAGAATTGGACAACTGTACAGGCATCTTTTGCCTATTGCATACGGCTCTACTATGGAATTGATTTTCATCGAAGAAATATAAAATATACTGGGCCTATCAGACCCAGATCAGTAAATGATCCAATAACCATCCCTCCTTTTTTAGAGTATTTCAAAAAATACTATGATGGTTCCTTTGCTTTATTATTTCGTCTGTTATTCAGCAATCTCCAAGTTTCTTTTTTTTTTTTTTCAAATAGTTATGAAAGAATATGAAAAAAAAATTTTTTTTTTCATATTCTTTCATAACATAACATAACATAAATATTGTTAAAAGCTTTCCGGTGTGAAAACTGAAAACAAAAAACTTTGTGACACTGAAATACTAGGCTCCCGATAGATCAGATAAAATGGTAAATACGCTTTTTTCATACTACTTTTTCGATACAGAATGGAATGGTTTTGAAAAAAAAAAACAAAAAAAATTTGCATATCGAACTCGAAGTGCCATGCTATTATTACTTAATATTCATATGGCGAAGGCATAGTCTTTTATTTGAGAAAGAAAAGACTCATTGGCACCAAGCGTGAGGGAATGCTAGACGTTTGGTAATTTCCCCTCCTGCCAAAATAAAGGATCCCATTGAAGCGGCTAATCCCATGCATACTGTCTGTACATCTGGTTGTACAAATTGCATAGTATCATAAATAGCTATTCCGGGTATTACCCATCCGCCCGGAGAATTTATAAACAGATACAAATCTTTGTTATCGTGCTCTATACTGAGATATACCATAAGGCCAATAAGTTGATTCGATATTTGACTATCAACCTCTTGGCCTAAAAAAAGTAGTCTTTCCCGATAAAGTCGGTTGATTAGGATACAATTTTATCCCTTAAGAGCCGTACATGCACCTTTTGATGCATACGGTTCACCAAAAATCGCAAAAAGGAATCAATGTGTAAATTTCAACGCTCTTTCCTTTTTCATAATGGACTTTTTCGAACTTCTAACGAAAGGTCTTTTTCTTACATTTTTCAAGAAAGACGACTTTTGACCCCTTATATCTATATATCTATATTATATATCTATATTATATCTATATTAATTTATATTCTATTATAATAGAATATAAGAAAAAAAAAAAAAATAATGTACTAACCTTATTGAACTAACTTCTCATTGATGTATTGTTTTCATCGAGATCGGATCCAAATCGCAATGTAATTTTCTTGTTTCTGAATGAGCTTCTTCAATTCTTTAATTCTTTTAGGTTTCTGTTCCTACTCGGAGTAAAGATCTGCCCGATTTGGATTTGCACATATAGGACAAATACTGCAATACCACGTCTTTTTGCTACGACTTCCCTTTTTCTGAATTTCTTATTTCATGTTTTCTGCAAAATATATGACATGATAGAAAAAATATATGACATGATAAAAGTAGTAATCGTAGATATATTACCAATTGGTTTTTTTTTCTAAACAGAGCCTGGATGCTTCACTTTATTGGTCCAAGCAAGCCAACCATAAATTATTCTAAATTTAGAATAGTAATCTGGATACCCCCCCCAAAAAAAACCAAAAAATCGATCTAATTGCACTTCATTACACTTCACGCTCAAAATTTTTGATGATTCAATCAATCTTTTTGGGGGTGAAAGAGAGGATATCTCGATCGGGGGAGAGAACGGGGAAATCCCATATGGCTCAATATATCTGAAAAGTCACACTATATGTCAACCCAAGATGCATCTTCCTCTCCAGGACTTCGAAAGGGTACTTTTGGAACACCAATAGGCATTAAATGGAGAAAAAGAATGAAGTAGAATATCTCACTTTGATGTGGAAACGTAAGAATGGGTTTATTGTGTTAAAAATGATTTGTCTTTATCATATTGTATTTATAAATCATAAATAAAAAGGGAAGACCAAATGAATAAAGGAAAGTTCTTACGAATAGGTCCTTTGAGTGATAAACAAATATGTCTGCATTCATTGATATAAACACTCATATAAAATAGGGCAACCCCCCCCCCCACCATTGCGTATTGTTACTTATCGGGTATAGAATAGATCTGCTTCTTTTTGTTCCTACGAAGATAATTGTTCCATTATTACTAAAAAACTAGAACAAATATTAATCCTTTACCCGAGAGAATCTACTGAAAAAAAAAAAGGGGGGGTCCATAGTATAATTTTTTCCAGTGCAATAAAGTTACATAGTGTCTATTTTTTGTTGATATAAGAGGTATTCTCATGGGTTTGCCTTGGTATCGTGTTCATACCGTTGTATTAAATGATCCCGGCCGTTTGCTTTCTGTCCATATAATGCATACAGCTCTGGTTGCTGGTTGGGCCGGTTCGATGGCTCTATATGAATTAGCAGTTTTTGATCCCTCTGATCCTGTTCTTGACCCAATGTGGAGACAGGGTATGTTCGTTATACCCTTCATGACTCGTTTAGGAATAACCAATTCGTGGGGCGGTTGGAGTATCACAGGGGGGACTATAACGAATCCGGGTATTTGGAGTTACGAAGGTGTGGCCGGGGCACATATTGTGTTTTCGGGCTTGTGCTTTTTGGCGGCTATCTGGCATTGGGTCTATTGGGATCTGGAAATCTTTTGTGATGAACGTACAGGAAAACCTTCTTTGGATTTGCCAAAAATTTTTGGAATTCATTTATTTCTTGCAGGGGTGGCTTGTTTTGGTTTTGGCGCATTTCATGTAACAGGATTGTATGGTCCTGGAATATGGGTGTCCGATCCTTATGGACTAACCGGAAGGGTACAACCCGTAAATCCCGCATGGGGTGTGGAAGGTTTTGATCCTTTTGTTCCGGGGGGAATAGCCTCTCATCATATTGCAGCAGGAACATTGGGCATATTAGCGGGCCTTTTCCATCTTAGTGTGCGTCCACCCCAACGTCTATACAAAGGATTGCGTATGGGAAATATTGAAACCGTCCTTTCCAGCAGTATCGCTGCTGTCTTTTTTGCAGCTTTTGTTGTTGCTGGAACTATGTGGTATGGTTCAGCAACTACCCCGATTGAATTGTTTGGTCCCACTCGTTATCAATGGGATCAGGGATACTTCCAGCAAGAAATATATCGAAGAGTTGGTGCTGGGCTAGCCGAAAATCAAAGTTTATCAGAAGCTTGGTCTAAAATTCCTGAAAAATTAGCTTTTTATGATTACATCGGCAATAATCCGGCAAAGGGGGGATTGTTTAGAGCGGGCTCAATGGACAATGGAGATGGAATAGCCGTCGGTTGGTTAGGACATCCTATCTTTAGAGATAAAGAGGGGCGTGAACTTTTTGTACGTCGTATGCCTACTTTTTTTGAAACATTTCCGGTTGTTTTGGTAGACGGAGACGGAATTGTTAGAGCCGATGTTCCTTTTCGAAGGGCAGAATCGAAGTATAGTGTCGAACAAGTAGGTGTAACTGTTGAGTTCTATGGTGGCGAACTCAATGGAGTCAGTTATAGTGATCCCGCTACTGTGAAAAAATATGCTAGACGTGCTCAATTGGGTGAAATTTTTGAATTAGATCGTGCTACTTTGAAATCGGATGGTGTTTTTCGTAGCAGTCCAAGAGGTTGGTTTACTTTTGGACATGCTTCGTTTGCTCTGCTCTTCTTTTTCGGACACATTTGGCATGGTGCTAGAACCTTATTCAGAGATGTTTTTGCTGGTATCGACCCAGATTTGGATGCTCAAGTAGAATTTGGAGCATTCCAAAAACTTGGAGATCCAACTACAAGAAGACAAGTAGTCTGATAGAACATTCTTTTGTTCCTTTTCGACTTTATTTTATTTTGTTTTTGTTGTGATTTGAATTTGACATAGGGAACCGGATAAATCTTGATTTGAATCATTGCATTTTGTTTTACTCTTGTTCTTTCTTTTTCTTTATCCGGGAGAGGATCCCCCAAAAACAGGTATGAAAGCTATAATTGTAAACCACGATCAAATCTATGGAAGCATTGGTTTATACATTCCTCTTAGTCTCGACTTTAGGAATAATTTTTTTCGCTATCTTTTTTAGAGAACCCCCTAAAGTTCCAACTAAAAAGATGAAATGATTTTTAATTATCTCAATTGAAGTAATGAGCCTCCCAATATTGAGATATTGGGAGGCTCATTACTTCAACTAGTCCCCATGTTCTTCGAATGGATCTCTTAGTTGTTGAGAGGGTTGCCCAAAAGCAGTATATAAGGCATACCCAGTAAAACTTACAAGTAAACCAGATATAGAGATGGCAACTAGGGTTGCTGTTTCCATTATTATATAATTTCAAGACCACAATGGATCTGATAAGATCCTTTATTTACAGCGGAATGGTATACAAAGTCAACAGATCTCAATGAATAAAAAATAGGACTTATGGCTACACAAACCGTTGAGGGTAGTTCTAGATCTGGTCCAAGACGAACTGTTGTAGGGGATTTATTGAAACCATTGAATTCAGAATATGGTAAAGTAGCTCCGGGGTGGGGAACTACTCCTTTGATGGGTGTTGCAATGGCTCTATTTGCGATATTTCTATCTATTATTTTGGAGATTTATAATTCGTCCATTTTACTGGACGGAATTTCTATGAATTAGATTCACAAGAACCGACTAACTAGCTTTTCAATAGAAAGTAAAGTTAAGCATTTAGGTCTTTGATTTTTAGCCCATTCCTTTTTGATTTGGTAGTTCGACCGTGGAATTTCTTTGTTTCTGTATTTCCGGAATATGAGTGTGTGACTTGTTATAATTGATCCTATTGATAGTACAGAACATAAAATAGATCTGTCATCTTGATAGAGATGGTTTTACCCCATCAGATATTTATTCTAGTATCTGGAGCACGGAATATAGAAAATAGATTCGAAAGTATTAGAACTATGATTCATACTTAATATTTAGACCTCGCAACCGGACTTAAAAATCTTTTTCAAAGAGTTAGAAGTTAAGTTATAATAAATCGAAAGATTTTGATTCTTTCAAACCGCCACCGCTTATCTTTATTTTGATCAAAGGACAAACGTTTCTTTGGATTTTTTTCATTATATCTATTCATTGAATATGTGATGATCCAGTAGTTCTTACTCAGGGAATTTTTGGGCTTAGATTAAAGGTTTTTTTTTTCAATCATCGTGGTTCTGGTATGAATCTGAGGTTTTTTTTAATTGATTCATAGGGTCTTAACAAGAGAATTCCTATCAATAAGAATAATAAAGAAGACAGCAGTAAAGTCGCATTACACACACAAATAAAAAATAACACAAATAAAAGAAAAAATTAAGTAAATAGAATATTCAAGAGGCCTGTAACGATCAAGATAAAGACGAGTGAGCCGACTTGAGATTTTGGCATTATAACCACAAAGAATAGCTTTCGGATTTCTACTTTTTCTTATCTTCAGAGAAGATTGGAATCATAGGATTAAGTTAAGAGGTTTCAAACTTTCTATTACACATATCCGTTTCCGTTACAACCAGTATTGGGGTATTTCTGTTTGAGCCGTACGAGATGAAATTCTCATATACGGTTCTCAGGGGGGAGTTCCCTTGGTTTACCTATCTCAATAAAGTCTATGATTGGTTCGAAGAACGTCTTGAGATTCAGGCGATTGCCGACGATATAACTAGTAAATACGTTCCCCCTCATGTCAACATATTTTATTGTTTAGGAGGAATTACACTTACTTGTTTTTTAGTCCAAGTAGCGACGGGGTTTGCTATGACTTTTTATTATCGTCCGACCGTTACTGAGGCTTTTGCTTCTGTTCAATATATAATGACTGAGGCTAACTTTGGTTGGTTAATCCGATCAGTTCATCGATGGTCGGCAAGTATGATGGTCTTAATGATGATTCTGCACGTATTTCGTGTGTATCTCACTGGTGGTTTTAAAAAACCTCGCGAATTGACTTGGGTTACGGGTGTAGTTTTGGCTGTATTGACCGCATCTTTTGGTGTAACTGGTTATTCCTTACCTTGGGACCAAATTGGTTATTGGGCAGTAAAAATTGTAACAGGTGTACCTGAAGCTATTCCTGTAATAGGATCGTCTTTGGTAGAGTTATTACGCGGAAGTGCTAGTGTAGGACAATCTACCTTGACTCGTTTTTATAGTTTACATACTTTTGTATTACCTCTTCTTACTGCCGTATTTATGTTAATGCACTTTCCAATGATACGTAAGCAAGGCATTTCCGGTCCTTTATAGAGAATATGGATCATATATATTTGTAATCAATCATTTATCATTTGGGGGAGGAACAATAGTATTTCATTGCTACAAATATGGATTATTTAAAAGAATAAGACATGTATTTGGATATTTCCCTTCAACTTAACAAAATTGGATTATTTATTTTATTTGACATACACGAATAGTTGAAGGGAATTCTCCGAAGAAAAAATGGATTATGGGAGTGTGTGATTTGAACTATTGATTGGACCGCGCAGATATATGACTTTCCCTTATCTGCCACATTTGAATTTACAATGAAATGTGTCTTTGTTCCAACCACCGCGCAAGCCCCCTACAGAGGATAGGCCGGTTCGCTTGAAGAGAATCTTTTCTATGATCAGACTCGATCATGTCCTGCATGAACAGGCTCTGTAAGA